TTACAAAAAAAAAAGGAGTAATTAGCTGTGACACGTTCACTAAAAAAAAATCCTTTTGTAGCTAATCATTTATTGATAAAAATTGCGAAGCTCAACACGAGGGCAGAAAAAGATACAATCGTAACTTGGTCCCGGGCATCTACCATTATACCCACAATGATCGGCCATACAATTGCTATTCATAATGGAAAGGAACATTTGCCTATTTATATAACAGATCGTATGGTAGGTCACAAATTGGGAGAATTTGCACCTACTCTGAATTTCCGGGGGCATGCGAGAAACGATAATAAATCTCGTCGTTAATATATTAATTAATAAAGTGGATATGGGTGCTCATCGTTTATTGGTGGGAGGTGAACCTTATGATAAAGAGTGACCCAGATGTAGAAGTATACGCTTTAGGTCAACATATACGTATGTCTGCTCATAAAGCGCGAAGAGTAATTGATCAGATTCGTGGGCGTCCCTACGAGGAAACACTTATGATACTAGAACTCATGCCTTATCGAGCGTGTTATCCCATTTTAAAATTAGTTTATTCTGCAGCAGCAAATGCTAGTCACAATATGGGATTCAACGAAACGGCTTTAATCATTAGTCAAGCCGAAGTTAATGAAGGTACTAGCATGAAAAAGTTAAAACCCCGAGCCCGAGGACGTAGTTATCCGATAAAAAGACCCACCTGTCATATAACTATTGTATTGAAAGATACATCTAAAGAGAAAAACTATTTCATATGGTTAAGAAAATATGGATGGGTATATAAAGATAAGTATAAAGATGTCAGAGAGAGGTATCTATATATGATGGATCATATGCTATATCGTAACAGAATGACGTGGGCTAATAGAGAAATGATATGGCCTTATAGAGATAGCGAGGTGCTATGGGACAAAAAATAAATCCACTCGGTTTCCGACTTGGTACAACCCAAAGTCATCATTCTGTTTGGTTTGCACAACCAAAAAGTTATTCCGAGGGTCTCCAGGAAGATCAAAAAATACAGGATTGTATCAAGAATTATGTACAAAAAAATAGGAAAATATCCTCGGGTGCCGAGGGAATTGCACGCATAAAGATTAAAAAAAGAATCGATCTGATCCAGGTCATAATATATATGGGATTCCCAAAATTGTTCATAGAGGGCAGCCCGCGAGGAATTGAAGAATTACAGAGCAATGCACAAAAAGAATTTAATTCTGTGAACCAAAAACTTAACATTGCTATCACAAGAGTTGAAAAACCGTATGGACAACCTAATATTCTTGCAGAATTTATAGCCGAACAATTAAAGAATAGAGTTTCGTTTCGAAAGGCAATGAAAAAAGCTATTGAATTAACTGAAAAAGCAGATACAAAGGGAATTCAAGTACAAATTGCAGGGCGTATCGACGGAAAGGAAATAGCACGTGTCGAATGGATCAGAGAAGGTAGGGTTCCCCTACAAACCATTCGAGCCAAAATTGATTATTGTTCCTATACAGTTCGAACTATCTATGGGGCATTAGGAATCAAAATTTGGATATTTGCAGACGAGGAATAATGGGCCTTTCGTTGTCTTTCTGTTCCATCCATCCGGCAATTGAATAAAAAATCACAAACTCGTTCATTTTTTTCCGTTCAATCAAAAAAATGAGAATTTTTTCGAATTCTTAATTCTATAGGGTTGAATAACAATTCGATTGACTCCATCTCCATATAATTGCTATGCTTAGTGTGTGACTCGTTGGTTTTTTATTTAGAGTTAGGTTAGGATTAAAAAACAAAGGGCCATCCCCTAGTATGAACTAATAACTATATAACTAATAACCAGCTCATTGCTTCGTATTATCTGGATCCAAGGAACCAGTCGCTATATGATGTATTGATCATATTGTTGTAGCAACTGAAGCATTTTTTTTTACATAAAAGAAAAATCAATCTATAAGGTTGTGAAGCAAAAACAAAGGGATATGGATAAATGGAGGGGTGAGAGAAAGAAAGAAAAAGAATAGCAATGATATATGATTCCAATATGTATGGTCTATGAACTATCTTATAAAAGGCAATGTAATAAAGCATTAATGTATTCGTCCATAATTAATAATTAGATTCGATGAATATGAATACAATTTATACGAAAAATAAAAAAGAATAAAGAGCGCCGAGTCAATAAAGACTGAGAAGATTGATTCAGGAACAAATTTTATTAGGAGCTCCATTGCAGAGTTCGGGCCTAGTCATTAATCGAGAAGCGATGGGAACGACAGAACCTGTGACTGAGGAAGATTCCCTTGAAAACGAATCCTAATGATTCATTGGGTGGGATGGCGGAACGAGCCAAGAACCAATTCATTTATTCTGATAGGTCATGGAACGCCCCTACGAATGAAAGGGATGTTGAAAGAGCAAATATTCGCCCGCGAAAGCCTTACTGGATTGCTAAGTTTTGGGCAATTCAATAAAAATAAATAAAATAAAGGTAAAAATAAATGAAGATTCATTAATTATAAAATGGAATTTCTCATTTTATTTTATTCCTACGTGTACGTGACAGATTATATCTCAAAAAATTCCATGATTCATTATTCATTCAATTCAAAATATATACAATATTATTTAATCGTTTCATTCGCGAGGAGCTGGATGAGAAGAAACTCTCATGTCCAGTTCTGCAGTAGAGATGGCATTGAGAAACAACCATCAACTATAACCCCAAAAGAACCAGATTTCGTAAACAACATAGAGGAAGAATGAAGGGAATATCTTATCGAGGCAATCGAATTTGTTTCGGCGGATACGCCCTTCAGGCACTTGAACCCGCTTGGATCACATCTAGACAAATAGAAGCGGGGCGACGAGCCATGGCACGATATGCGCGTCGTGGTGGAAAAATATGGGTACGTATATTTCCAGACAAACCTGTTACAGTAAGGCCTACCGAAACACGTATGGGTTCGGGGAAAGGATCTCCCGAATATTGGGTATCCGTCGTTAAACCGGGTCGAATACTTTATGAAATGGGTGGAGTATCAGAAATTGTAGCCAGAGAAGCTATTTCTATAGCTGCGTCCAAAATGCCTATACGAACTCAATTCGTTATTGCGGGATAGGGATATGGAACGAAAGGAAAGGGGCCTTGTGATGAAAAAACCGCAGTTTTTTTATTTCTGGACAAACAATCTTTCTTCTTTTTTTCTTCGCCCTTTAGTTAGTTAGCATTGAAAGAAAAAAGAGAAAAATAATAAGAATGATATGATTCAACCTCAGACCTATTTAAATGTAGCGGACAACAGCGGGGCTAGAGAATTAATGTGTATTCGAATCATAGGAGCTAGTAATCGCCGATATGCTCATATTGGTGACGTTATTGTTGCTGTAATCAAAGAAGCAGTTCCCAATATGCCTCTACAAAGATCAGAAGTGATCAGAGCTGTAATTGTACGTACATGTAAAGAACTCAAACGTGACAATGGTATGATAATACAATATGATGACAATGCAGCAGTTGTCATTGATCAAGAAGGAAATCCCAAAGGAACTCGAGTTTTTGGTGCGATCGCTCGGGAATTGAGACAGTTGAATTTTACTAAAATAGTCTCATTAGCTCCTGAGGTATTATAAATAGATTCTAAATAAATACTAATAGATGAAAACATAATAAAACATAAAAAAAGGGAGGTTCATAGTAAGATATCTGAACTGAATTAGATTCCATTAATTAGTAGAATGCATTAGTAGATTGTTTCTCACGCATATACCTTTAATAATTCATGAAAAAAAAAGAGTAGAGCATGCTGATTATATAAAAACCCGGAGGCACCAATAATTATAGTTCATCATGGGTAGGGACACTATTGCCGAAATAATAACTTCTATACGAAATGCTGACATGGATAAAAAAGGAACGGTTCGAATAGCATCTACAAATATCACTGAAAACATTGTTAAAATACTTCTACGCGAAGGCTTTATCGAAAATGTGAGAAAACATCGAGTAAGCAAGAAATATTTCTTGGTTTCAACTCTGCGACATAGAAGGAATAGAAAAGGGCCATATAGAACTGTTTTAAAACGTATCAGCCGACCCGGCCTACGAATCTATTCCAACCATCAACGAATTCCTAGGATTTTAGGAGGAATGGGTATTGTAATTCTTTCGACTTCTCGAGGTATAATGACAGACCGAGAGGCTCGACTAGAAGGAATCGGGGGAGAAATTTTGTTATATATATGGTGATCTTTATGATCTACGAATTGCATCCGTAGGAAAACTTCCTATTTTTTTTTTGAAAAAAGAGGAAGGGTTGTCTAATATCACTCCTACTCCATGAGTTGATAATTAAAGGGGTTACCTGGAATGAAAGAACAAAAATGGATTCATGAAAGGTTTAATTACTGAATCACTTTCCAATGGTATGTTTCGGGTTCGTAGTGACTTTTCAACATTCCTCTCGTTCGGATACAATCGGAGGTTAAAAATTTCAAGAGACTTATTTTCTTTTCTTCGAAGGAGTAGATTCAAAATTCAAATAAAATTAAGGAGAAACAA